AGATCAATACACCTAAAACTACACTTAGATTTATTGGATTTGTTGCTAAAATATCGGTATTAAACCCGAAACTCCCGGCGGATGGCCAGTGACCCAAGTAAACGAAAGAATCGGTTAAATTTTTCATATAATCTCCTCTTCTAGCTAAACTATAAAAAAAGAACTCTGTCCTTTTTTTTTTATTCTTTTTATTTTCAATAAAAAGAAAATTGAATTTAATAATTTAATTTACCTATTTGGATATTTGTAAACAGAATCAAAAACCTATTCTATTTCCAAATGTATTTTCCAAAGTTTTTAATTTTCAATAATAATAATGAGACTTAATTAGAATTTGAGACCAAGTTTTATGTCAATTTCAAAAAAACTAAACCTCCTTTTTTCGCAACACTCCTTAAAAAAAGTTTCCATTAAACTAAAAGAATAAGGGGAAGGAAGAAAGCGAATCGATGTGCTAATTCCCCATCCTCAAATTAGTCCTTCCCAAGGATTGTTGTCTCAATGAATAATTGTAGGAGTTAAATCTTGATAGAATTAAAAAAACTACGCAAAAAATCCATAATTTTTTGATTTCTAGGATTGGATTAAACAAAAGGATTTGCAAATAAAAGCGCTAATGCTACAACCAGGCCATAAATTGTTAAAGCTTCCATAAAAGCCAAACTAAGCAATAAAGTACCTCGTATTTTTCCTTCTGCCTCAGGTTGTCTCGCGATACCTTCGACAGCTTGACCCGCAGCTGTACCTTGACCAACTCCAGGTCCAATAGAAGCAAGCCCAACAGCCAACCCAGCAGCAATAACCGAAGCAGCAGAAATCAGTGGATTCATGATAAGTTCCTCACACCAAAATAAAGAAATAGTTAATGATACAATCATCCAATGACTTAGGACGTAATTATAATTAAATAATCGCTAAGATTCATCCAGCCAAAATAGCCAAAAACTTTAATTGAAATAATATAATAATATTATTGAATCATAAGAATTACTTTGATAGTAGTTCCTATCCACCGGATTTTTGAAAATGCATAATATATATATACGACTTTTTTATGCCATTTCTTTTTTGTGAACCATTCTTTGAATTCTTCGTTCTTTTTTTTATCGTTTTTTCAGCCAATTCACAGATAAAAAGGAAGAACTTCTAATCGAAGCCCTATCTAAATCGAAATTCACAAAAGTCGTAGGGCAGATTATATAGATCTTTAACTCATATATACCTAGTCAATATCAAATATCACATATACAAGTGTTTCTTACATAACGTAAACCAACTATTCTATAATTTGGCTAACTTAAAAAAGAAAAAATATTTGAAAAAAAAAAACAGTTAATGATGACCTTCCATAGATTCACCTATATAAGCCGCAGCTAAAGTGGCAAAAATGAGAGCTTGAATCCCGCTTGTAAATAATCCAAGGAACATGACAGGTATAGGAACCACTAAAGGTACTAAAGAAACAAGAACAACAACGACTAATTCATCGGCTAATATATTTCCGAAAAGTCGAAAACTAAGTGATAGGGGTTTTGTAAAATCCTCTAAGATGTTAATGGGTAAAAGAATTGGAGTTGGTTGAATGTATTTACTGAAATACCCTAATCCTTTTTTGCTAAGACCCGCATAAAAATAGGCTACTGATGTGAGTAAAGCTAAAGCAACCGTCGTATTTATATCATTCGTTGGTGCTGCTAACTCCCCTTGAGGTAACTGGATAATTTTCCACGGTAAAAGGGCTCCTGACCAGTTAGAAACAAAAATAAATAAAAACAGGGTTCCAATAAAGGGAACCCATGGACCATATTCTTCTCCAATCTGGGTTTGACTCACGTCTCGAATGAATTCAAGAACAAATTCAAAGAAATTTTGGCCGTCAGTTGGAATGGTTTGTGGATTGCGAATCGCCAGAACTGCGGAACCTAATAAGATAGCAATTACAACCCAAGAAGTAATAAGGACTTGGGCATGGACCTGGAAACCCCCTATTTGCCAATAGAAATGTTGGCCTACTTCTACACCAGATATCTCATATAACCCTTCTTTTATTAGTGTGTTGATGGAACATGATAAAACATTCATATTGCCCTCTGACAGAAATAAGAACTTTAAATTATTTTGATTCAAGATCCCCCCTTTTTTTTGACTTATTTACTTGAATTTTATATTTTAGTTTTGGATACCAACTAAACTAATCACACAATATCCCCTTTTATCTCTTTTTCTTTTGTACGATTCAGGAGTAGTAACCAATTTTTAAAATCGAAATACAGGGAGCCCCTCCCTCAAAAAAAATGGATTTATTTATCTTATTATTAATCAATAATTTTGTATATAGCTAGAACGACCCTCACAAATTGCGAATACTAATTTGTTAAGAATGAATCGAATTGAAGCTATAGCGTCATCATTTGCTGGAATAGAAATATCCGCGAGATCGGGATTACAATTTGTATCGATTAAAGAAATGGTTGGAATTCCCAAAGTGATACATTCTCTA